CAACTACACTATATACGATCTCGAGTAATAAAAAAAAAAAAAAAAGATTACAATAAAGATTACAATATTGATATTAGAGTAGAAAAAAAGGAAAGAGATCTCAAAGATCTTTTTCCTAAAATTCCCGTTTGGTCCATTTATACCATAATAAAACCTTCCCCTCAATGAATATTCAATTTAGATGGGTCATCCAATCCAAATATTAACTATTCGGACTCCTAATTTGACTAAGAAGTCTTGCGATATTACGACGTGTTATTAAATAAAAAGGATGTTCTATCAAACGATTCGCCTTTTGGGTTGATTTTATTCAACGATTGACCAAACGAAAATATTAATAAATAATAAATTGTATGAACTTAGATCAATCAAATTAATTTCTATGCAACGATTCGGCCCAATCAATTTATCCATTTATTATCTTCTCAATTTAGGTTGCAGGATAATGATAAACAAGGGGGAAGGGAAAGGAAAATTTATAACAAAGGGGATTCATAAACGGTTCGTAGAGGGAAGGTCGAACTAGGTATATGGAATTGAATGGCGATAAGTTACCTCTTGTCAAGGGTTAGACGCATCCTTATTAAATCTGATTAAATTCAAGATGAAGAAAGCCTGGGTTTACATTGTGGAAGAAAGACATGTATATGTGATATTAGATATTGACTAGTTATATACGAGCTAAAGATATATCTAAATTTCCCTACTAATCGAATATGAGTGTAGATGGGAATTCTATAGAAGTCCTTCGGTCTCATATGTGACTGTGAGTTGAAGATGAAGTCACTAAAAAAATCGAAGAATTCAAAGTCAAAGCGCGGTTCGGGACAAAGAAACGGAAAAACTCAAGTTGTATGGATTCACAAAGACTTTCTCGAGAGAAACTAAAAAAGAGATATCAAAGTAGTTTTGATAATTCAAGAATGTTATTACTTGAATTCGAAGTTCGTAGTTACTTTGACTGGATGAATCGTAGCAATCGAATAATTAAGTCATAGTTCATTGGTTGAATGTATCATTAACCATTTTTTTTTTGGTACGAGGAACTTATCATGAATCCACTGATTTCTGCCGCTTCCGTTATTGCTGCTGGATTGGCTGTAGGGCTTGCTTCTATTGGACCTGGAGTTGGTCAAGGTACTGCTGCGGGTCAAGCTGTAGAAGGTATCGCGAGACAGCCCGAGGCGGAGGGAAAAATCCGAGGTACTTTGTTGCTTAGTCTAGCTTTCATGGAAGCTTTAACAATTTATGGCTTGGTTGTAGCATTAGCACTTTTATTTGCTAATCCTTTTGTTTAATATTAGAAATATGAAAAATTTGAATTTTTCATATTTTATTGCCTTGGACTTGTGCTTTGCTTTTTCTTATTATATAAAGATTTCATTCCTAGAATTACTTATTCGTTGAGAAAATAACCCACGGGAAGGGCTGATTTGCGGATGAGGAATTAGCATACGAACTCGCTTTCATCCTTCCCGTTTGTGTTCGTAGGCCTTTTAAGAGGGGTTGCAACCAAGAAGGTAATTCAATAAATCAAATATATTTTTGATTCGATTTAGAAAGTAGGAAACTAGAAATATATATAGGGCAAAGTAATACAAAAAGAACTCTGTTCGATTTTTTAGTCTATCTATAGAGGAGATCATATGAAAAATGTAACCGATTCTTTCCTTTCTTTGGGCCAATGGCCATCCGCCGGGAGTTTCGGGTTTAATACCGATATTTTAGCAACAAATCTAATAAATCTAAGTGTAGTGCTTGGGGTCTTGATCTTTTTTGGAAAGGGAGTGTGTGCGAGTTGTTTATTTCAAGAATAGGCTGGATCCAACCAGATGTACTTTTTCTCTTATAACTAGGAAAGTTATACCTAAGAAAGAAGGGTGCATGATCTCGCGAATTACTTCTGAATAAATTCAGAAATCATATGTAAGAACTATAGCATTTCGTAATTTATTGGAAAATCCACTTTGATTCTCTATCAACCAATAATATGGGCCCATTAACATGGTTAAAGCTAAACTGTTTGAAGTCCAGACGCAGCATGGTACTCTTTCTACCACTATGTTAATATAGAGACGGTTTCAAATAAAAAAATTTTATCCATAGAGAACACTCATATTGATAAAATGATTTGAACTACTTATTGGGGATTTTATCCCCTTTTTTAGCCAATGCTGAATCGATGACCTATGTATTGTGTATAAAGTAAGAAAAACTTCTTGGATTAAAAAAAGTAAACAATTTTGCTGACAATTACATATTTTTTGTTTGGTCAGAAGAGTCCTCCGAATTTTTTTGTCTTGTATTAGTTTGCTATTTTGATTTCATTTTTGAATATGACAAGAGAATAGAGGATAGGCTCATTACATTAACAATAAAGATATGGTAATTTACATTGAGCGTGAGAGCCAAATGAATCGAAAGATTCATGTTTGGTTCGGGAAGGGATCATGGAATTTTTGAAATGAATGGAAAGATAATCTACTTTCATTAAGTGATT